ATGCAACGATGACTCTTTTCTACAAATCATAAAGATATTGGTACATTATATTTCATCTTCGGAGCTTGAGCTGGTATAGTAGGAACCTCTCTAAGGCTAATTATTCGTGCCGAACTTAGTCAGCCAGGCAGGTTAATTGGCAATGATCAAATTTATAATGTTGTGGTTACTGCTCATGCTTTTGTAATAATTTTTTTTATAGTTATACCTATTATAATCGGAGGATTTGGAAACTGGTTAGTCCCTTTGATGCTGGGAGCCCCTGATATAGCATTTCCCCGAATAAATAATATAAGATTTTGACTTCTACCGCCTTCACTCTCTCTTCTTCTTACTAGAAGTATAGTCGAGAGAGGAGTAGGTACAGGATGAACTGTGTATCCTCCATTAGCTGCCGCTATTGCCCATGCTGGAGCTTCAGTAGATTTAGGAATTTTCTCTCTTCATCTAGCTGGTGTTTCCTCAATCTTAGGAGCCGTAAATTTTATAACAACAGTTATCAATATACGATCATACGGGATAACTATAGATCAAATACCCCTATTTGTATGATCAGTATTTATCACTGCTATTTTATTACTACTTTCTCTACCTGTTCTAGCAGGAGCCATTACCATACTTCTAACAGACCGTAACCTCAACACTTCATTTTTTGATCCAGCAGGTGGAGGAGACCCTGTCTTATATCAACACTTATTCTGGTTCTTTGGTCACCCTGAAGTTTACATTCTGATTCTACCAGCATTTGGAATAATTTCTCACATTGTAAGTCAAGAATCAGGAAAAAAAGAATCCTTCGGTACGTTAGGAATAATTTACGCTATGATAGCAATCGGGATTCTTGGATTTGTAGTCTGAGCCCACCATATATTCACGGTTGGAATAGACGTAGACACACGAGCTTATTTTACTTCTGCTACTATAATCATTGCAGTGCCTACAGGAATTAAAATCTTTAGATGATTGAGAACTCTCCATGGTACTCAAATAAACTACTCTCCTTCAATATTATGAGCCCTCGGTTTCATTTTTTTATTCACCGTAGGCGGCCTAACAGGAGTAGTTCTAGCTAACTCATCTATTGATATTATCCTACATGATACATACTACGTAGTAGCACACTTCCATTACGTGCTCTCTATAGGAGCAGTATTCGGAATTTTTGCAGGAGTAGCTCACTGGTTTTCGCTTATAACCGGAGTCTCACTTAACCCTAAATGACTAAAAGCACACTTCTTAGTAACATTCATTGGAGTAAACTTAACCTTTTTCCCCCAACACTTTCTAGGGCTAAATGGCATGCCACGTCGTTACTCAGACTATCCTGATGCTTACGCAACTTGAAACATTGTGTCATCTCTAGGCTCTATAATTTCATTCGTTGCTGCCTTAAGATTTCTACTTATTATCTGAGAAGCCCTAATTTCTAACCGTCCAGTTTTGTTTACACCATTTTTACCATCATCTATCGAATGAAAGCATCACTATCCTCCTGCTGATCACTCTTACACAGAAATTCCATTAATTACTAACTTCTAAAATGGCAGATAGATGTATAGGATTTAAGCTCCTACTAGGAAGACTACTCTTCTTTTAGAATAACTTATGGCAACATGAGCTCATTTAGGTCTCCAAGACAGTTCTTCTCCTCTCATAGAGCAACTAATTCTATTTCATGATCATATTATACTAGTTCTCGTCTTAATCGTAAGATTTGTATTCTATATAATATCAACATTATTTTCAAATTTATTTATCAACCGCTATATACTTGAAAATCAACCCATCGAAATTATTTGAACCTCAATCCCGGCCCTAATCTTAATCTTTATTGCTCTCCCCTCTTTACGACTTCTCTACCTTTTAGATGAAGTAAATGACCCTTCAATAACTCTAAAAACAATCGGGCACCAGTGATATTGAAGATACGAATATTCAGATTTCCTTCAAATAGAGTTCGATTCATACATAATTCCTACTAACGACCTAGACCAGTCAGGATTCCGGCTTCTAGATGTAGATAACCGAACTATCCTTCCTATAAACATGCAAATTCGTGTTCTTATCAGAGCTGCAGATGTTATTCACTCTTGAACTGTACCTTCCCTAGGTGTCAAAGCTGACGCTATCCCCGGTCGACTTAATCAAGTTAGATTTTTGATTAGACGCCCAGGACTTTTTTATGGTCAATGTTCAGAAATTTGCGGTGCTAATCACAGTTTTATACCAATTGTAATTGAAAGAGTTTCTATTAACTCATTTTTAAACTGAATTTCATTATCAGTAGATAACTCACCAGATGACTGAAAGTAAGTATAGATCTTTTAAATCTATGATAGTAATTTAACGTTTACTTCCGGTGGAGAAATTAGTTAAACTATAACATTCGTTTGTCAAACGTAAATTATCCTTAGGATATTTCTTAATGCCTCAGATAGCTCCTATTTATTGACTATACTTACTCTTTTTTTTCTTATCTACCCTAGCCTTATTTTTTGTAATGAATTACTTCATCAAACCATTTAATCTGCTGGACTCCTCACACTACTCTAAAAAAACAAACTTTAAGTCTTGAAAATTATAATAAACTTATTCTCCATTTTTGAACCGTCTTCAAGTATCTTTAATTTCTCAACCAACTGGCTATCAACTTTGTTAGGATTAATATTTATACCTTATATTTACTGATCCTCTCCTTCACGATGGTCCTTAATCTGAAGAAAGCTAATCCAAACTCTTCATAAAGAGTTCAAAGCCCTCCTGCAGCCTTCTCACTTAGGGTCTACGATATTATTTATTGCATTATTTAGCTTAATTGTATTTAACAATTTTTTAGGATTGTTACCTTACGTATTTACTAGGTCTAGGCACATAGTTATAACCTTATCTCTTTCTCTCCCCCTATGGGTTACATTAATGCTATTTGGCTGAATCAATCATACTAAACATATATTTGCTCATCTTGTACCTCAAGGAACCCCTGTTGCCCTCATACCTTTTATAGTCTTAATTGAAACAATCAGAAATGTCATTCGACCAGGTACTTTAGCTATCCGGCTAGCTGCTAACATGATTGCTGGTCATTTACTTTTAACACTTTTAGGTGGCACTGGTCCTTCGCTCTCCATATCAATTTTATCTATCCTTATTTTTGCCCAAATCCTCTTATTAATTCTAGAATCTGCTGTTGCAATTATTCAATCTTATGTATTCGCAGTATTAAGAACTCTTTATACAGGAGAAATTAACTAATGACATCATCACACGGATTTCATCCATATCATTTAGTAGATATAAGACCTTGGCCTTTGACAGGATCTATTAGAGCTATAATACTGACTACGGGGTTAGTAAAATGATTTCATCAATATAACATGAATCTTTTAATCCTAAGATTTGTTGCAGTTATTTTAACTATAATTCAATGGTGACGAGATGTGACCCGTGAAGGAACGTATCAAGGGTTACATACATCAACTGTTATAAAAGGCCTCCGATGAGGAATAATTTTATTTATCTTATCTGAAGTATTATTCTTTTTTTCTTTTTTCTGAGCATTCTTTCACAGAAGACTGTCTCCTACTGTAGAAATTGGCATATATTGACCACCTTTAGGCATTCAACCATTTAACCCTTTCCAAATTCCTTTATTAAACACTACTATTCTTTTATCTTCAGGAGCAACAGTTACATGAGCCCACCATGCAATTATAGAGTCAAACCACTCCCAAGCAATTCAAAGACTTGGTTTTACTATTATTTTAGGATTCTACTTTACTCTTCTTCAAGCATTCGAATATTTTGAAGCTCCCTTTTCCATTGCAGATTCAGTATTCGGTTCCACTTTCTTTGTAGCTACAGGATTCCATGGCCTTCATGTTATCATCGGCACCTCATTTTTGTTCGTATGTTTCGTACGTCTTTATAAATGTCATTTTTCATCTCACCATCACTTAGGATTTGAGGCAGCAGCTTGATACTGACATTTTGTCGATGTTGTCTGATTATTTTTATATATCTTCATTTATTGATGAGGTGGATATTTTTTTAGTATATAAGTACGTCTGACTTCCAATCAGAAAGTCTAATTTCTTTAGAAAAAATAATCCTTACAATATTATTAATTTCAATTATTACCATATTAATTGCATCTATTGTTATATTTTTATCAACTTTGCTTGCAAAAAAAACAATCTTAGACCGAGAAAAAAACTCACCTTATGAATGTGGGTTTGACCCGAAAGGATCAGCTCGTCTGCCCTTTTCTTTGCGGTTTTTTCTAATTGCTGTAATTTTCCTAATTTTCGATGTAGAAATTACTTTGCTTCTTCCAATTGCATCGACCTTAACCTCGACAAATATTTTTTCTTGGTTTTTCACAAGACTGCTATTTTTGTTAATCCTGTTAGTAGGGCTTTACTACGAATGATACCAGGGCGCTCTAAACTGATCTTAATTTTAAGACCATAGTCAATATATGACGTATGAGTTGCATTCATAAAGAGTTAAAGTTTAACTGGTTTTGACTTAACTAGAAAGCGAATAATTGCATTTAGTTTCGACCTAAATCTTAGGCTCATAGCCTTCTAGTTATTGGCAGAAGCCAAAACTTAGAGGCACACCACTGTTAATGGTCTAATTGAAATTTTTTTTCCTGTCAAGGGAATATTATGCTAAGGAGAAAAGCTTCTAACTTTTTACCAAGCGGTTAAATTCCGTTTATATTCCTGTTTTTATAGTGTAATCAAACACGCTACATTTTCGTTGTAGAGCTGAAAAACTTTTTCTAAAAACTTATACTCAAAGTACTAACTTACATCCTTAGCTCCACAAACTAATATTTTTATTTAAACTATTTGAGTTTATTTACAGATTGAAATTATCTCTTTTGCAGCTTCAATGCAATATTCTATATAAATTATATAAATTATATAAAAACTAATAGAACAATTACAGTCCTAACAACAAATATCTTCATAAAGACTTTAATTCTATTAATTTGAAGTATAGTTAAAACTGTAAAAAATTTTGAAAACACAAAATTTAAACCCTGTCCTCCTAAATACTCATACCATCCCTTATCTATTAACTTTTCAGATAAAACTCCATTCGTTAACCTCACCTCATTAATTTTCTTAGTTCTTAAAAAAGGTATAAACCACATTGAACCAAATATTACTACGTAGTTGTAATACTTTAAAGATTTTAAGCTATAAACAATATTTATCATATTTAGTATATACCCTAAAACTACCCCGACTATACTAATCATTAAAACAACACTTTTTATTAAACCGCTTATACAAATTATATAAGGCTCTGGAAACAATAATCAAGATAACGCAGCTCCTATACCAATAGCTCTCACCCCCAAAAAAGTCATAGAGTTACTTATTACTTTATCCTCTTCAACATTTCTTAGCCTTCTTAAGTTATAGTCCCCTCTTAATCTATAATAAATTAGACGTATGGTATAACTTACAGTTAAACCAGTAGCCATAATATATAAGATTAAAGCAACAAAATTTACTCATCTTATGAAAGCAACTTCTAAAATTATATCCTTAGAATAAAACCCAGCTAAAAATGGAAACCCACAGAGAGCTATATTTGATACTGTTATGTAAGAAACAGTTAAAGGTATGAATTTTACTAAACTTCCTATGTAACGAATATCCTGGTAACCTCTAACTCTATGAATTACAACTCCAGCACATATAAACAACAAAGCCTTAAATAAAGCATGCCTTAGTAAATGGAAAAAGGACAAGTCTGGATAGCCTAAAGCTAAAATTCTCAATATTACCCCTAATTGACTTAGTGTTGATAAAGCAATAATCTTTTTCAAATCATATTCAAAGTTTGCTCCCAACCCGGCTATAAACATAGTTAGACACGAAATGATTAATAATACGCTTTGAACCCTAGACCCTTCTAAAGCAGACCTAAACCGAATTATTAAATAGACCCCAGCAGTGACAAGAGTAGAAGAATGAACTAAAGCAGAAACTGGTGTAGGAGCCGCTATAGCAGCTGGTAGCCAAGCGGAAAACGGAATTTGGGCTCTCTTAGTTATAGCAGCTAATATAACTAAAAATTTTAGTACTAATCAGTTTTCGTCCAAAATATAGTAACTGTAAATCACGAAATTTCATCTCCCTAAATTTGCTATTAGCCCAATTGCAATCAAAATAGCGACGTCTCCAACCCGATTTGATAATACAGTCAATATTCCAGCATTTGCCGACTTCTCATTCTGATAAAAAATCACTAAAGCATAAGATACCAACCCTAATCCATCCCAACCTAATAAAATTCTAATTAAATTTGGACTCAATACCATCAAAGCTATAGACAAAACGAATGCCAAAACGAGATATATAAATCGATTAAAATTTTTATCTCTAATTATATAACTCCCCCTGTAATATATAACACTCCTGGAAATTAACATTACGAATGATAAAAACAGTATAGAAATTCAATCAAAAATTAAAACAAAAACAACTGATAAAGAGTTTAACCTTATTAGTTCCCACTCAATAATATTTACTTCACCATAGATTATCTTTAAAGTAAAAATAAACCCACAAAGAATTGAACTAAATCCTAAAAATAATATTCTAATAATATGTATATAAATTTTTCAAACCATTATCCTGTTGTAACCTTGGGTTATTTTTTTTTAGATAAACCTTACACCCCTCTGACTAAATTTAAATTTAAAATCAAGCCATTTAATGGTAACCAATGAAGAAATAAAACTAGATACTCACGCACCTTGCCTGAGCTACAAGAATATAAAGCCCTAAAAAATACCCCGTGCTGCCTAAGACTATATATATATAAAGTGTAACAAGCCCTAAAAAAAGATATAAACATCAAACCAAATACTCTAAGCACTCTTCATCTTATAAGCCTGATAATCAAGCTAATCTCCCCAAATAGATTTAAAGAAGGTGGTGCTGCCATATTCCCTACTCTTAATAGGAACCATCACAAGCCTATCCTAGGTATAAAATTCAATAATCCTTTCCTAATTATTAGACTCCGACTTCCTACACGCTCATAAACTATATTAGCCAAACAAAAAAGACCGGACGAACATAAGCCATGCCCAATTATTACAACCACAGCTCCTATTAATCCCCATCACCTAAAAACTATTAACCCGCATAACACTAATCTCATATGAACAACTGAAGAATAAGCAATTAGAGATTTTATATCTACTTGACGTAAACATATTAAACTTACAATAACGCCTCCTACTAATCTAATTCTAACTCATAGCCAAGAAAATATTAAACCTAACTTCTGGAAGATAATTAAGATACGAATCAACCCGTATCCTCCTAACTTCAATAAAACTCCAGCTAAGATCATTGAACCGGCCACTGGAGCTTCAACATGAGCCTTAGGCAACCACAAATGAAACATATATATAGGCAACTTAACTAGAAACGCTATCACCCTACTAAAATATCAGATAACTGTAATGTAATTTAGATTGCTAACGGGCTTTATTAATACTATAGTTAATCTACCATCATTGCTGTACAAAAATAATAACGAACCTAATAACGGTAATGATAAAGCTAAAGTGTAAAAAAGTATATAAACACCAGCTTGCACACGTTCAGGCTGATATCCTCAACCCAAAATTAAAATTAATGTTGGAATTAAAGACATCTCAAAACTGATATAAAAAAATAGATAATTTAAAGAAGAAAACCTAAAAATTAATCTTAACAACAAAAATAAATTTACAAAAATAAATATCCTAGGATAGTTATCCTTAAACTTTACTTGAACCCTAGATATCACAATCAAGAATATAATCCAAATTCTTAAATATACCATTAAATACCTTACAAAATCTAATCCTAATCTGAACCCCAAATTATATAACTGCCCCCTATGATAACAATTTAATCCTATAAAAAAACCTAACAATCCTAATCCAACTTGAACCATAGTTCAATCATTTCTAAACTTTATCAATAAAACTATCGGTAATAAAAACTTTAACATTCTAAGATCCTAAATCTTTTAAAATAATCATTTCCATGCCTGCGCACAATTAGTACTAACAGTGATAAACCAAGAGCACCTTCGCATACAACTAAAGTCAAAAAAAACAAACCTAAATAAACTTCCCTACCTACTGTAGATATCTGTAAACTTAATAGCCAAAAAATACCAAGTATTATAAACTCCAACCTTAGTAAAGAGTTTAATAAATGTTTATGATAGCCAATAAATCTTCACAACCCGCAAAAAATTATAACTAAAGACCCTAAAATTATAAAAAATCTAAAATTTACCATTAGTTACTTGTTTTAATAGTTTAAATTAAAACTTTGGTCTTGTAAACCAAAAATGAAATAAATTTTCTTAAAACTTCAGAGAAAAAGAAAATTCTTTATCTTTAATTCCCAAAACTAATATTTTATTAAACTATTCTCTGACATTTTGATATTAACTCTCCCTTTATTGATATCTTTTTCAATTTTATTTACTAATTTAAATCACCCCTTAGCGATAGGATTAATCCTTTTAATTCAAACTGTAATAGTAACCATTACAGTAGGATTATCAAATTACTCGTTCTGATTTTCTTATATTTTATTTCTAGTATTCCTTGGAGGGATGTTAGTTTTGTTTATTTATGTTGCCTCCTTAGCTTCTAATGAATCCTTTTCTTTTACTAACTCCCTTTTCCTACCATTTTTAATTACTCTGTCCCTGTCCTTTATTTTGTTATTCATTGACCCTATGATTATTTCTAACTCTTCATCTTTATCCCCCTCATCATTTAAAAACTTCACCTCGACTCCATTTATCATTAGATGAATTTATAATTCCCCCTCGATGATATTTACAATCTTTATCGTATCCTACCTACTCCTTATGTTAATTATTGTAGTAAAAATTGTAAACCTATTTAAAGCACCATTGCGCTTATTACACTAATGACTTCACCTCTTCGTAAATCTCACCCTTTATTTAAAATTGCTAATAACGCGCTTGTAGATATACCTTTGCCAAGAAATATTTCCACTTTCTGAAATTTTGGATCATTATTAGGACTTTGCTTAATTGTCCAAATCGCTACTGGATTATTTCTAGCTATACACTACACAGCCCATATTAACCTAGCCTTCTCAAGAGTTGTTCATATTTGTCGAGACGTTAACTACGGGTGACTTCTCCGAACTATACACGCCAATGGGGCTTCATTTTTTTTTATTTGCCTATATATCCACATCGGCCGAGGAATTTATTTTAGATCTTATATAAACCTTCACGCCTGAATAGTAGGAGTTGTCATTCTATTTATAATTATAGCAACAGCATTTTTAGGCTACGTTTTACCATGGGGGCAAATGTCATTCTGAGGAGCCACAGTTATTACTAATTTATTCTCAGCAATCCCATTTATCGGTACTGACCTTGTTCAATGAATTTGAGGTGGGTTTTCAGTCGATAATGCTACATTAACACGATTTTTTTCTTTCCATTTCATCCTTCCTCTTGTAGCTGCCGCCTTCTCTATAATTCATATCTTATTCCTTCATCAAGCAGGGGCAAACAATCCCTTGGGTATTTCTAGGCAATCTGATAAAGTTCCTTTCCACCCTTATTTTACATTTAAAGATATTGTGGGATTTGTAATTATATTAACATTTCTTTTACTGTTGACATTATATTCTCCGTACATGCTAGGAGACCCTGACAACTTTATCCCAGCTAACCCGCTTGTTACTCCCCCTCATATCCAGCCAGAATGATATTTCCTATTCGCCTACGCTATTCTCCGTTCGATCCCCAATAAACTAGGAGGAGTCGTAGCTTTAGCCGCGTCAGTAGCCATCTTAGCCATCTTACCTTTTACTCACACATCAAAATTCCAGAGACTAGCATTCTATCCTGCAAATCAAATTTTATTCTGAATTTTCATTATAATTATTATGCTGTTAACATGAATCGGAGCTCGGCCAGTAGAAGATCCATATATTATTACAGGACAAATTCTGACCGTATGTTATTTCTTATTTTATATTCTAAATCCAATATTGCTGGTCTGGTGAGATAATATACTTAAATGATTATTTAGTTTAACTTAAAACAAATGTTTTGAAAACATTAGACAAGAAATTCTTCTTAATAATTATGACAATATATTAATTTAATTATAAACTAAACAAAAACAAAACATTTTAAAACCTAAAAAAAAAATTAGATAATTAATAGATAGAGGAAGATACCTTTTCCAAGCTAAATACATCAACTTATCATAGCGTAACCGAGGTAATGTGCCCCGTACCCACACAAAAACGAAAGCGATCATTACACTTTTAATATAAAAAATTACGCTAAACGGTCTCCTACCTAAAAACAAAATTACGAATAAAACCCTCATAAATAAAATCCTAGCATACTCAGCCATAAAAATTAAAGCAAACCCTCCAGCTCCATATTCAGTATTAAATCCCGAAACTAACTCTGATTCCCCTTCTGCAAAATCAAAAGGAGTTCGGTTAGTTTCAGCTAAACAAGACCTAAATCACACTATCCTTAAAGGAAACGCAATTACAGCAAACCAAAAATAAACTTGATACTTATTGAATAATTCTAAATTAAATCCGCCAATTAATATCACAAAAGATAATAAAATTAAAGCCAGCCTTACTTCATAAGAAATAGTTTGAGCGACCGCTCGCAGCCTCCCCAATAAAGAATACTTGCAATTCGAGGATCAACCAGCAACCATGGTCGAATAAACTCCCATACTTAAACAACAAAGGAAAAACAGAATCCTCAAATTAAATCTTATCAGTCCAATCTCATAAGGTATGACAACTCAGGCCAATAAAGAAATAAACAAACTGAAAATTGGACATATATAGTAAACCAGAAAATTTGACACTGTTGGTACTACCTGCTCCTTAGTAAACAACTTTACAGCATCCGAAAAAGGCTGTAAAACACCTATATACCCCACCTTATTAGGGCCCTTTCGAATTTGAATATACCCTAAAATCTTTCGCTCTAATAATGTTACAAAAGCCACTCCAACTAACACACATACAATTAAAACTAAATAATTTACAATTTCTACAATCATTAAAGTCACAAAACAATTAGACTCCTAACTATTTAACTATTTATAGATCTTCTCTATTTAACAGGATCCTAAATCCAGCACATATCATCTGCCAAAATAGTTTAATCACTTATAAAATAATTTTAATTATTTAATCCTTTCGTACTAAAATAATTTTATCCAAATTAAGAGATAGAAACCAACCTGGCTCACGCCGGTCTGAACTCAAATCATGTAAAATTTTAAAGGTCGAACAGACCCTCTAATATAACTTCTACAATTATATAGATATTTTAATTCAACATCGAGGTCGCAAACTCTTTTTTCGATAAGAACTCTCAAAAAAAATAACGCTGTTATCCCTAAAGTAACTTAAACTTCTAATCTTTATCTAGGATCACTTAAATATAATCACCTATCTTTGTCTCAAACTTTAAACAGTTAATAAACATTTTATTTCTATCACCCCAATATAATGCAAATATTCACTAAATTATTATATAGTATAACTCAACCAAATGAAAATTTTACATAAAGTTTTATAGGGTCTTATCGTCCCCTTAATCCATTTAAGCCTTTTCACTTAAAAGTTAACTTCAATTATAAAATACAGAGACAGATTCTCCTTTGTCCGACCATTCATACAAGATTCCAATTAAAAAACTAACGATTATGCTACCTTTGCACGGTCAAAATACCGCGGCCCTTTAAAAATTTCAGTGGGCAGGCCAAACTTCTTATATCTTCAAACAGACATGTTTTTGATAAACAGGCAAGGAAACTATTTGCCGAATTCCTTTATATTTTTATGTTGATAACTATATTTTTATAATTATTCTACTTCATTTTTTAATACTAACTTATACTAATAAAATCATTATATCTTATTTTATTTAGTTTCAATTAATTTTTCTATATTTATGAAAGATTATATAAATATTTTTTACTTTTATACTTAGTTAAAACACTTTATAAATATAGCTACTTTTAAGCTTAATTCAAAGTATCATTTATTTTCCAACTTTTCAACCTTTAATATGTAAGAAGCTACTCCCTCCTACACTTTAACTCTAAATATAATTATTTTAGAGCCTAAATTAAATTTATTTCTAGAAAAACTAGATATAATAAAACTCGGCTGGCATTTCACCTTTAATCTTATATTCAACATTTTTATTCTACAAAAACAATTATATAAAATTAGCTGTTTTTATTTCGAGACATTTAATATTAATTAATTCATATAAATTCTCCCTGATACACAAGGTACAGTTGCTCATAAATACTATCTCAATTATTTATTGTATTATATTTTCCTTTACAGTACTTGTAAACTATAATCTTAACTAGTCATTTCATTAAACACTACTCTAACAACCAAATTATTTTTCAAAATCTCATAGAATAAAAAAAACTCAAATAAACTTTACAATTCCTCAAAGTAAATCGATTTGCACGATAACTCTCTTCAACGTAACTGAAGCACTATACTAAATTAGCTATACTTTGATTTATTCCAGATACACCTTCCGGTATACCCACTATGTTACGACTTATTTCGCTTATAGACGAAAGCGACGGGCGATATGTACATGATTTAGAGCTTATTTCTTATAAGCTTGTTAAACTTATAATACAATTAAATCCTCCTTTATAATAAAGTTTAATTTATTAATCCGTCATAAAATAATTTATTGTAATTCATCTTAACCCACCTATTAGCTGCACCATGATCTAATTTATTTAAACATTCAAATACAAAAATTTATCCTTTTAGAATCATCTGACAATGATGGTATACAAACTGAGTTTAACACAAAAATGGGTAAGATTATTCGTGGTTTATCGATTAAAAGACAAATTCCTCTAATAAGATTAAATCACCGCCAAATTTTTTAATTTTTAAGTATCTATCTAATACTAATTCGGTTTTATATAATCCTTTTAAAATAATAGGGTATCTAATCCTAGTTTATAATTAAAATTTTTTAGCTTCAATTTCCATTTCCTATTACATACATAATAATAACCTAATTTTACCTTTTATTATCAATATAATGTTTGTAAATCTTCATTTAACTAACAACCAAAAATTTTTACTTTACCTTAAAGTATAACCGCGAATGCTGGCACAAATATTTATCAGGCCTTATATTGTTGCTAATTCATACGTTAGTATATTTAAATTATAATATTTTATGCTGAGGATGTAAGTAATCATTACTCTAATTTACCTAAATCAATTAATATAAAATTTAATTAACCTTCACGCAAAAACTTTCATACAATTTCAACAATACTATAAAAATCTAAACCAAAATCAAATATATAAACATATAATTTAAGCTACTATACAAGTATAACTAATTTAAACTTACTATAAATAAAAAAAAGAAACAAAATACATTATATACTATATCTAAATAAAACCTATATATATCTACTACATTTTATAATGTATACAATTATATAAGGTATGGTGAAAAAATACTATATATAATAAATGAACCTATAAGCCCATAGAAATATAATAACTAAATTTATATCTTAACCAAAAAAAAAATATAAAAGCCAGAAGTTATATAGTATTAATCATTGATCTATACAGATATACCCGTTAGATGAGTGGATAATACAAGCAAATAAGATAAAAGTAATTTCATCTTCAAAGGACTGTCAATATTCTTCCCAGAAGAAAACAGTCCTTTTCCGTTGAAATTACTTTTAATACAAAGGCTAAAATATTATTGTATTCATATACGATAGATATAAAACAATTCTTTAAATATATTCAAATCAAATTTATAAAACTAAATATGTATATATATATATATATATTACTTATGTTTCTTAACTTTTTTAATTTTATTTTTTATAAATTTTATTTTTTGTCTTTTTATTTTCATTATTACATAATATAGTGCCTGACTTAAAAGGGTAGCTTTGATAGAGCTAATAATGTAATTTCTTACCTATATTATACGCAATGGAATTGCACCATTTCAAAAAAGATCAAAACTTTTTATGCCCTTTACATCAACGAATAACACGAACTAAAAGATAAGCTAATTCAAGCTAACGGGCTCATACCCCGTAAATGAAGGTTCTAATCTTTCTCTTTTTAATGACTTTTCCTATCTCTTACCTTATCTTCTTCTTTACACTTCTATTAGGGACAATAATTTCTATTTCCTCTCCTTCCTGATTTGGGGCATGAGTTGGCCTTGAACTAAATATAATATCTTTTATCCCCTTAATTTCTTTTAAAATAAACTCTTATTTTTCTGAGGCAGCACTTAAGTATTTTCTTATCCAAGCTTTAAGATCTTCCTTATTTATTGCATCAAGGTTTATATTTATTTCTTTTATATTTATTAGATCCACTTTTATTTTTTTGGCTCTGTTATTGAAATTAGCAAGAGCTCCGTTCCACTTCTGATTTCCTCAAGTTATAGAAGGTCTAAATTGACCTCAAATTTTAATTTTAAGTACAATTCAAAAGCTTGCTCCTATAATTCTTCTATCTTATCTTTTAACCAACACCATCTTAATTAAAATAACGCTAATTTCTGCTATTCTTTCTGCTATTATAGGAGCATTAGGAGGTCTAAACACAATGAAACTTCGTAAAATTATTGCCTTCTCGTCTATCAATCATATGTCTTGAATAATTATAGCAATCTCTGCAGGGGACACCTTCTGAATATTCTATTTTCTAATCTACTCATTAATTCTATTTTCAATTACAAGATCATTCTTTAAAATACAAGCTTTTACACTTTCCGACCTAATACAATCTGATCAAACTTCCACCTCTAACGCTCTAATATTATCTTTTTCAATTCTATCTCTTGGAGGGCTTCCTCCATTTACTGGGTTTATCCCTAAATGAATCCTAATCCAAATTATAGTAAACTTAAATTTATTCATCCCTTTATTCTTTCTGCTTATTTCAGCTCTAATTACCTTATACTTCTACATTCGGATTGTTGTAATCTTCATCTTACTTTCCAACCCAATCATAAACTTTAATATGAAACATAAATCCCCTAACAGATTTAAATTCTCTATCCCTATAAAAATAACTTTTAATTTTGTTGGCCTCTTTCTACCGTTTTACTTTATTTTCATCTAAAGTTTTAAGTTATATAAACTAAAGGCCTTCAAAGCCTTCAAAGAAAGTATTAATCTTTTAAACTTTACCATAAACCCTAGTGATCATACACATCTTTAAACTTGCAATTTAATGTTATTTTTATACTATAGAGTCTAATAAAGGAGTCTTACTCGTTTATAGATTTACAATCTACCGCTTGTTCCTCAGCCACTTTATT